AATAAGATGCCTGATTAAAGGATTATTATGATATAATAAATTAAGTAATATTTAAGTTTACTCTTATTGTAAGACTGAGAATTAAACTCAACTTTAAAAATCAAAATTTTACGTGCATCAATACACCTTCTTACAAAAAGATAAGCTAAATTAAGCTTTTAGGTTCATACCCTGAGTATAGAACTAATAATTCTTCTTTTTAATTAAAATTAATTTGAGAAAAATCTTATTTATAATTACATTTATAATTGGGCTGCTAATTTCAATTAGCTCAAATAACTGGATTTTAATTTGATGTGGTTTAGAAATTTCAATAATATCATTTATTCCAATAATAACATCTAATTTAATTATTACAGCTGAATCAACTATTAAATATTTCATTGTACAAAGAGTGAGATCCTCATTATTAATATTAGGTATAATAATCATAATTATAAAAGGAGAGTATAATTATGATTATTTAGTAAAATCCTCATTATTAATTAAAATAGGGGTAGCTCCATTTCACAATTGAGTTTTAACTGTAGTTGAAGGAATAACACCTCAAATTATATTTATTATATTAACAATTAATAAAGTAGCACCAATTACAATTATATCTTACATATTATCATCTATAATTTTATTAATTTGCTTAAATGCTTTTATATCCTCCATTATAAGTATTAATCAAAATTCAGTTAAAAAATTACTAACCTATTCATCAATCATAAATATGTCTTTTGTATTAATTATTATTAAACTTAATTTAATATGAACAGTATATTTTTTTATATATTCAATTTTATTATTAATAATAACTACATTAATAATTAATTTTAGGGTTATTTATATTAATCAAATTATTTTAACTAACAATAAAGTAAGAAGAAATATTTTAATTTGAATGATTATATTATCAATAGGTGGAATACCTCCATTAGTAGGATTTTCAATTAAATATATAGTTTTGCAAGCAATAATTAATACAAAGATGTATTTAACATTATCAATTATAATCTTAACCTCGCTAATTATAATAATAGTATATCTTCGAATAACATTCATCTCTATAATGAATAGATCGATTAGATTAAAAATTACCATTTTTAATATGAACTATTCAAGAACAATAATATTAATTATTAATCTTAGATTGATTCCTATAATTCTTTTAATAAAATTACTTAACTAGTCCTTTTAAGACTTTAAGTTAAGTAAACTATTAACCTTCAAAGTTGAAATTATTCTAAAGGTAAGTCTTAGGATATTACCTTCTTTAAACTTGCAATTTAATATTTTAAACATAAACTATAAAACCATAACTAAATATTTATTAAGAGAATAATTAAATTCTTAAATAAACTTACAATTTACTACTTAAATCAGACATCTTAATTTAATGAATAAATGGTTATTTTCTACTAATCATAAAGATATCGGAACAATATATTTTATTTTAGGAATTTGAGCAGGACTATTGGGAATAATAATAAGAATTTTAATTCGAATTGAACTTACACAACCAGGACCATTTTTAGGAAATGACCAAATTTACAATGTTGTAGTTACAGCTCATGCATTTATTATAATTTTTTTTATAGTTATACCTATTATAATTGGTGGATTCGGAAATTGACTTGTACCATTGATAATTGGGGCACCCGACATAGCATTCCCTCGAATAAATAATATAAGATTTTGATTGTTACCACCGTCACTAACACTATTAACAATGAGTTCAATAATTGAAATAGGTGCTGGAACAGGATGAACTGTTTATCCCCCTCTATCGTCTAATATTGCACATTCAGGTGCTAGTGTTGATTTAGCAATTTTTTCATTACATTTAGCGGGTATTTCCTCAATTTTAGGGGCCGTAAATTTTATCACAACAATTGTTAATATACGTCCAATAGGAATAAAGATAGATCAAATTTCATTATTCGTATGATCAGTACTTATTACCGCAATTTTACTTTTACTATCATTACCAGTTTTAGCTGGAGCTATTACTATGTTATTAACCGATCGAAATCTTAATACATCATTTTTTGACCCTGCAGGTGGAGGAGACCCTATTTTATACCAGCATCTATTTTGATTCTTTGGTCACCCTGAAGTTTACATTCTTATTCTACCAGGATTTGGGTTAATTTCACATATTGTGACTCAAGAAAGAGGAAAAATTGAGGCATTTGGATACATTGGGATAGTTTATGCTATAGCATCAATTGGATTATTAGGCTTTGTAGTATGAGCACATCATATATTTACAGTAGGGATGGACGTAGATACACGAGCATATTTTACCTCAGCCACTATAATTATTGCAGTACCAACTGGTATTAAAATTTTTAGTTGGTTAGCAACTATATATGGAATTATCATTAAAAAATCTGTTTCACTATTATGATCATATGGATTTGTATTTTTATTCACAATAGGAGGTTTAACAGGTATTATATTATCTAATTCATCTATTGATATAGCTCTCCACGATACATACTATGTAGTGGCTCACTTTCACTACGTCCTATCTATAGGGGCAGTATTTGCTATCATAGCAGGATTTGTTCAGTGATATCCACTATTTACAGGTTTATCAATAAATCAAAAATGATTAAAAATTCAATTTTCACTGATATTCATTGGTGTAAATTTAACATTTTTCCCTCAACATTTTTTAGGACTAGCTGGATTTCCACGACGATATTCAGATTACCCTGATGCATTCATATCATGAAATTTAATTTCATCATTAGGTAGATTAATATCATTAATCAGAATTCTATTAATAATATTTATTATATGAGAAAGAATAATATCTAAGCGACTATGCTTAACATCTATTTATAACCAAACATCTATTGAATGATTACAAAGTACTCCTCCAGAAGAACATTCTTACAGTGAACTACCATTAATTGTGAAATTCTAGTATGGCAGAATAGTGCAATAAATTTAAGATTTATATATAAATATTATTATTTTTCTAGAAATTGCATCATGATCTAATTGAAATTTCCAAGACGCAAATTCTCCTGTAATAGAACAATTAATTTTTTTCCATGATCATACAATAATAATTATTGCCATTATTACAGTAATAGTTGGGTATATATTGATATCATTAACAATTAAAAGATTTAATAACCGAATACTAATAGAAAATCAAATGATTGAATTAATTTGGACTATTATTCCAGCAATTATATTAATTTTTATTGCTATACCCTCTATTCAAGCATTGTATATAATTGAAGAAACAAATAAACCTATATTAACTATTAAAACAGTAGGTCATCAATGATATTGATCATATGAATATTCAGACTTTAAAAAAATTGAATTTGACTCTTACATAAAGCCAACTATAGAAATTAATGAAAGAGAATTTCGAGTTCTAGAAACAGACAATAAACTTGTAATTCCGTACAAAACTCAAACTCGAATATTAATAACATCTACAGATGTTATTCACTCGTGAGCAATACCAACTTTAGGTATTAAAGTAGATTCATCACCAGGACGAATTAACCAAGGAAACTTTATAGCAAATCGACCAGGATTATTTTATGGTCAATGCTCAGAAATTTGTGGGGCAAATCATAGATTTATACCAATTATATTAGAAAGAGTGAATTCTGAAGCATTCATTAAATGAATTAAAAACTTTTCATTAAGATTCTTAAATGCAAGAATTGATCTCTTAAATCAAAAATAGTAAATTAGCGAATACTCTTAATGGGAAAGATTTAGTTTAAAAAAACATTAAATTGTCAATTTAAAAATACTTAACTAAGTAATCTTTTTGCCACAAATATCACCAATATTATGAGTGTACCTATCTATAATATTTATCTTAACAATAATTATATCAATCAATATTATATATTTTAATTATTCAAATCAAATTAATAAAGATATTAAAATTAATAAAAAAATAATAAATTGAACATGATAAATAACTTATTTTCGGTATTTGACCCAACTACAGGATCATTATCAATAAATTGATTAAGATCATTAATTTTAATTATCTTAATACCATATAAAATATGGTTTATAAAAAATAAAATTATAATTATATTTAACTCAATAATTGAGTCTTTAAAAAAAGAAATATTTATATTAATACCATATAAAGGAATAACATTAATTATAATTAGATTATTTATATTAATTCTAATTAATAATTTAATAGGATTAGTACCTTATGTATTTACTTCATCAGCACATTTAGTATTTTCACTAACAATTGCATTACCTATATGAATAGGATTTATATTATTTGGATGAATTAATAAAACTAAAATAATATTTAATCATTTAGTACCTGTAGGTACCCCATATATTTTAATACCATTTATAGTTATTATTGAAACAATTAGAAATTTAATTCGACCAGGGTCGTTAGCAGTGCGATTAACTGCTAATATAATTGCAGGACATTTATTAATATCATTGTTAGGAAATAATACAACATCAACCTTAATTTTAATTTCAACATTAATAATTTTTTTATTTCTAATAATATTTGAACTTGCAGTAGCAGTAATTCAGTCATATGTTTTCATAACTTTAACTACGTTGTATTCTAGAGAAATTTAAAAATGAATAATCATCCATTTCACTTAGTAGATAAAAGACCTTGACCATTATCCGGGTCAGTAGGATTATTAACATTAACTTCAGGACTAGTAATATGATTTCATAAATTAAGAATAAGATTAATATTAACAGGAATAATAATTATTCTACTAACTATAATTCAATGGTGGCGAGATGTAGTTCGAGAATCATCATTTAAAGGTCTTCATACAATTAAAGTAACATTAACAATAAAAATTGGTATAATAATATTTATTACATCTGAAGTACTATTCTTTTTAAGATTTTTTTGAGCATTTTTTCATAGAAGATTATCACCGAGAATAGAAATTGGGTTAAAATGACCACCCATAGGAATTATCAGATTTAATCCAATAAATATTCCATTATTAAATACTATAATTTTATTGAGTTCAGGTATTACAATTACATGAGCTCATAATGCTATTATTAATAATAATCATTCACAAAGTATACAATCCATAATTTTAACTGTAATTCTTGGAATATACTTTTCTATGCTTCAGCTATATGAGTATATTGAAGCACCATTTTCTATTGCTGATTCAGTATACGGGGCTACATTTTTTTTAGCAACAGGATTTCATGGATTACATGTAATTATTGGTACAATCTTTATTGCAATTTCAATATTACGAATTTTGAACTTACACTTTTCTTGTAAACACCATGTAGGATTTGAAGCATCAGCTTGATATTGACACTTTGTAGATGTAGTATGATTATTCTTATATGTTTCAATTTACTGATGAGGGGGGTAATTTATTTAATATAAAAAGTATATTAAGCTTCCAACTTAAAAGTTTAAAATTTTAAAATAAATAATATACTTAACAATAATTAGATTAATTATAATCATTTTAATTTCATTTATTATTGTAATATTAATTAATATAATAAGAAAAAAACCCATTTCAGATTCACAAAAATCTACACCATTTGAGTGTGGATTTAATCCCTTAACTATAAAACGACTACCATTTTCAATTCACTTTTTTCTTATTGCAGTTATTTTTTTAATTTTTGATATTGAAATTATTATCATCTTACCTATAACATTAACATTAAAAACAAGAACTATATATACTTGAATAGTAACAAGATCATTATTTATTATTATTCTAATTATAGGATTATACCATGAATGAAAGTATGGAATACTAAACTGAACTAAGTAATTGGATTATATTTAAATATAATATCTGATTTGCATTCAGAAGGTGTTCTAAGAACTAATCTATAACAAAGAAGTAAAAAATAATTACATTTAGTTTCGACCTAAAAATAAGATTAAGTCTCATGTTTTAATTGAAACCAAAATAGAGGTACTTTATTGTTAATAAAGTTAATGAATTAAAATTCCAATTAATAGAGGATTTAAGAAAATAGCTGCTAACTAATTTTCAAAGCAAATAAATTTGTTTACCTCTTATTCATGTAGTTTAAATAAAACATTTTATTTTCATTAAAAAAAAAGAATTTAATTCTTATGAATTTATTTCAAGAAAAATATTTCACCCTTGTAACTTCAATACAATGCTCTAATAAGCTATAGAAATTTATAAAAATAAAAAAAATCAAATAATAAATGATATAAAAAATATCTTCATATTTCTAAATATATAATTTTGAAAATAAAAGGAAACTATAGAAAAATAATAATAAATTCCTATAGGGCCGTAAAATTCACCCCAATTTAATCTATAACTATAGTTATAAGAAAAAGAGTAACAAATACTATATAAATAATTAAAATAACTTATTATAAATCACATGTTAGTAAAAAAATAATAACCCATAGTTATAAAATAACTATTTATTAAAGTTAATTCAGAACCTAAATATAAACCAAAAATAACAAAAATTAAAGTTATTATTTTAATATAAAATGGTAATATTACAAAATAAAATTCAATTATTATTACTCATATAAAGCCACACCCCAGTAAAACAGAAAAAAAAGTAAGAATAAAAATTCTAAACTTCATGAAATTTAAATCTTCAGAAAATAATGAAATGGAAAAACCAGAATATTTTATAATAAAAGAATAATAAAATAAACGAATTCTATAACAAGAAGTTAATCCTAAACAAATATAAAATAATAAATAAACAAATAAATTTGTTATATTTATATTTATTGATTCTAAAATTAAATCCTTTGAGTAAAACCCTGAAAGAAAAGGAAATCCACACAATGCTATTCTTGAAATATTAAAACAAGAACAAGTGTAAGGTATAAAATTTGATAGTGAGCCCATCATACGAATATCCTGATTATCATTTATATGAAAAATTAAAATTCCCGCACATAAAAATAGTAAAGATTTAAAAATAGCGTGAATAATAAGATGAAAAAAAGCTAAATTTACTAGACCTAAAAATAATGATCTCATTATTAAACCTAATTGACTTAAAGTTGATAAAGCAATAATCTTTTTTAAATCAAATTCATAATTTGCACAAAAAGAAGATATAAATATAGTTAATATACTTAAAAATAAAAAATAATAATTTAAAAAATTAAATTGATTAAAAAACCGAATTAATAAATAAACACCAGCTGTTACTAACGTTGAAGAATGAACTAGTGAAGAAACAGGCGTAGGAGCTGCTATAGCAGCTGGAAGTCAAGAAGAAAAAGGAATTTGAGCTCTTTTAGTAAAAGAAGAAATAATAATTAAATAAAAAATATAAGAATTATATAAATCTAAATAAAATATAAAATGTCAACTACCATATGATATTAATCAACATAAAGAAATTAATAGACCAATATCACCTAAACGATTAATTAAACAAGTAATTATACCTGCAAGATAACTCTTTATAGAATTATAATAAATTACTAGACAATAAGAAACTAACCCTAAACCATCCCAACCAAGTAAAATACTTAAAAGATTAGGGCTTAAAATTATTAATAATATTCTAAAAACAAATATAATAACTAAAAATAAAAAACGATTTCTAGAATAGAAATATAAACCTATATAATCAGATCTATATAAAATTACTAGTGAAGAAATTAATAAAACAACAGAAATAAAAATTATAGAAATTCAGTCAAAAACTAATAAATAAGAAATTAAAAAAGAATTAATCTGAAAAATATTTCATTCTAAAAATAAACAATAATCATAAATCAAAAATAGTATAGAAAAAAAAAAAAAAAAAAAAAAAAAAAAAAAAATATAATTAAGAATCAATATAAATAAAAATTAAATTTTTGCAAACTTAAGTCTTAACAGAATCTAAGATTCCACAAATCTTTATTTTTAATAAACTACTTAAATAAAAATACATAAAATTTAGAATTAAAATGATTAAAAATAAAGGAATTAAATGAATAATTATTAATAAAAACTCTCGAACAGATCCCGTCATATATGAGTATAAAAAATGAGGGACCCCATGTTGAATAAAACTATATAAATAGTATCTAAAACAAGCAGAAAAAAAAGAAATAAATAAAAAGTATAAAAAAGAATTATATCAATATATTATTATTCTATTAATAATAAATACTTCTCTTAAAAAATTCAATCTGGGGGGACATCTTATATTAAAGGCACAAAAAATAAATCAAATAAAAGACATTCTAGGTATTAAATTAATTAAACCTTTATTTAAATAAAAGCTACGACTTCCAAAACGTTCATAAGAAAAATTTGCTAAGCAAAATAAACCAGAAGAACACAAACCATGAGAAATTATTATCAAATAAGAACCTCAAATACCTCACTTTCTTATGGAAATAATTCCAATTATACATATAGATATATGAGCCACAGAAGAATAAGCAATTAGTCTCTTTAAATCACCTTGAATTAAACAAATTAATCTAACTAAGATACATCCTATAATCGCAAAAGAAAATCAAATAAAACTATATTTTAAAAAAGAATTTTCAAAAATAAACATAAAACGAATAAAACCATAACCACCAATTTTTAATATTAGCCCTGCTAAAATTATTGAACCAGAAACAGGGGCCTGAACATGAGCCTTTGGAAGCCAGAAATGAACTATAAATATAGGTAGTTTAACTATAAAAGCAAATACTAAAAATAAATGATTAAGAAATCCCCCCAATAATCTAAAATACAAATCAAAATAAAATCTTATTTGTGTTATATAAGTATTTATTAATACTAACAGAAAAGGAAGGGAGGCAAATAATGTATATATAAATAAATATAAACCAGAAATTAAACGTTCAGGTTGATAGCCTCAAATATAAATTAAAACTAATAAAGGAATTAAACTAAATTCAAATATTATATATATAATTAACATATTTAAGGATGAAAAAATTATAATTAGACTCAAACATAAAATTAAATTTGTAAATAAAAATTCCAAAGAAAAGAATGTAGATTTAATTAAGTTTCTAGAGATAATTATCAAAGAAATAATTAAGATACTTAAAATAATTAACCCATAGGAATAGTAATCAATTCCGTAACCATATGAAATAGAGGAAAAAAAAGAAAACTTAGAATAACTAATAAAAATTATTAAAATTAATAAAAAACTAATTTGAAATAAATTTCAATTGACACTTAAAAAAATTAAAGGGGTTATAAGCAAAATATACCCATATAGCTTTATCATAAGAATATACTTATTAAATAGTCATTTCCATGGGAACGAATTATATATACTAAAACTCTTAGTCCTAAGACACCCTCACAAACATAAAAAGTTATTATAATTAAATAAATATAAAAATTATATCTATATATTAAACAATAAATTATAGTTAAAAGTAAAAGAGTTAAAACTAAAAATTCAAGTCTAATTAAACATAATAAAATATGCTTACGAACTAATATTAAAGAAAATAATCTTATAAAAAAAATATAAATCAGAAATTGAAAATTCATGAGTTTAAATAATTTAATTAAAATATTGATTTTGTAAATCAAACTTAAGCTTAGCTTTTTAAATATCAGTAAAGTATAAATTATACATCTTAAATTCCCAAAACTTAAATTTTTAATAAACTATTAACTGATATAAAATTTTTTTTTATTAAAATTATAATTGTAATTTCATCTATTATTCCAATTTTAAATAACCCTATATCATTAGGGTTTATATTAATTTCACAAACCCTAATAACAATTTTTTATATAAATACAATTACACAATCATCTTGATTTATTATAATTACATTTTTAATAATAATTGGGGGGTTATTAATTTTATTTACTTATATAAGAAGAATTGCTTCAAATGAAAAATTTAAAATTAAATTAAATATAATATTTATATTGATTATTATATTAATTATTTTTGATGACATAATAATACAACAACAAATTAAAGAAGAATTAACATTAAATAAATTTACAATATCTGATTTATCACTTATAAAAATTTATAATGACAAATCAATATTATTAACTATCTTAATAGTTCTTTACCTTCTTTTAACTATGATTTCAGTTACTAAAATAGTTAAACATTATAAGGGACCACTACGAAACATTAATTAAATTAATTAAGTATGAATAAACCTATACGAAAAAGAAATGAATTAATTAAAATTGTTAATAATTCAATTATTGACTTACCTGCACCAATTAATTTATCGGCATGATGAAACTTTGGTGTTCTATTAGGAATATGCTTAGTTATTCAAATTGTTACAGGAATTTTATTATCTATACATTATTCAGGAAATATTGAATTAGCATTTAATACAGTAAGACATATCACGCGAGATGTAAATTATGGTTGACTAATGCGAACCTTACACTCAAATGGCGCATCATTATTTTTTATTTGTATTTTTATTCATACAGGACGGGGTATATATTATGGATCTTATAAATATACAAAAACATGAATTATTGGTGTTGTTATTATATTAATAGTTATAGCAACAGCATTTTTAGGGTATGTACTACCTTGAGGTCAAATGTCATTCTGGGGGGCCACAGTAATTACTAATTTACTTTCAGCAATCCCTTATATCGGGTCATTATTAGTTAATTGATTATGGGGGGGATTCGCAGTTGATAATGCTACATTAAGACGATTTTTCAGATTACATTTTACTTTACCTTTCATTATTGCAATATTAACTATTATTCATATTTTCTTTCTTCATTTAACTGGATCAAATAATCCAATTGGATTAAACTCTAATGTGGATAAAATTCCTTTTCATCCTTATTTTAGTATTAAAGATATTATAGGTGTAATATTAATCATAACAGGGTTAATTATAATAAACTTAGTATCACCATACTTATTATCGGATCCTGATAACTTTACACCAGCTAATCCTATAGTCACACCAGTTCATATTCAACCAGAATGATACTTTTTATTTGCTTATGCAATTTTACGATCTATCCCTAATAAATTAGGGGGTGTAATAGCATTATTTTTTTCTATCTTAATTTTAATAATTTTACCTTTTTCAATGAAAATAAAATTTAAAGGTTTATCATTCTACCCTATTAGTCAAATAATATTCTGAATATATTTAATAACAGTAATCTTATTAACATGAATTGGTGCTCGGCCAGTAGAATCACCATATATTAACATTGGTATCTTATTAACAATTATTTACTTCCTATATTTTATTTTAGACCCTCTAATAACCAATATTTGAGATAAAATAATTTACTAAGTTATTTAGTTTATAAAAACATTTACTTTGAAAGTAAGAGATAGATTAATTGTTTAATAACTTTACAAAAAAAAATGATATAAAAATAAAGCCTTAAGAAAAATAAAAAACAAAATAAAGTTTATTGATATTGGTAAATAACATTTTCAAGATAAATATATTAATTTATCATAACGATAACGAGGTAAAGAACCACGAACTCAAACGAACAAAAAGCAAATTAAAATAATTTTAATATAAAATATAATAGAAAAGAAATCACCACCTAAAAAAATAACACAGGACATAAATCTTATAAAAATAATTCTTGCATATTCAGCAATAAAAAGAAATGCAAAACCACCTGCCCCATATTCAATATTAAACCCAGAGACTAATTCTCTTTCTCCTTCAGAAAAATCAAAAGGGGAGCGATTAGTTTCAGCCAATCTACAAGAAAATCAACTAAAAAAAATAGGGAAAGAAAATATTATAAATCATCTTATTTCCTGAAAAAAATATAAATTTGTTAAATTATATCTATCACATAAAAAAAAAAATCTTAATAAAATTAAAGATAAAGCTACTTCATAAGAAATAGCTTGAGAAACACTACGAATACACCCCAAAATAGAATATATTCTATTAGAAGATCAACCACAAACAATTAAAGAATAAACACCCAAACTTGAAATACATAAAAATAACAAAAACCCATAAGGAAAACCAATTGTATTAATATAAAAAGGGAATAAAATTCAAATAAATAAAGATTGAATTAAACCTAAAATAGGACAAATATAGTAAATAAAAAAATTAGAATTCATAGGAAAAAACTGTTCCTTTAAAAATAACTTAGCACCATCACTAAATGGTTGAAGTAAACCTAAAAATCCTACCTTATTAGGACCTTTACGAATATGAATATAACCTAAAATCCTACGCTCTAAAAGAGTAAAAAACCCAACAGAAACTATAATTAACAAAATTAAAATTAAAAAAGTTAAAAAATAAATTAATGAATGTAAATTAAATTACTTAATTAAATTCTAAATTTAATACATAAATCTGACAATTCATTTATTTATATATAATTAAATTAAATATTTTTTAATAAAATAAATGGTCCTTTCGTACTAAAATATTTGAGTTAATTTTAAGATAGAAACCAACCTGGCTTACACCGGTTTGAACTCAAATCATGTAAGAATTTAAAGGTCGAACAGACCTAATTATAAAGATGCTTCTCCAATAATTTTTCTTAATTCAACATCGAGGTCGCAAACTTTAATATAGATATGAACTCTCCATTAAAATAACGCTGTTATCCCTAAGGTAACTTTTTCTTTTAAATTTTTAAAAATTCAAAATAAACATAAATAAATGAATTTTATAAATAAAGATTAATTTATTGATCCCCCCAATCAAATTTAATAAAATTAATAAAAAAATAATAATATTTAATTTAAACTTATAAAATAAAGTTCTATAGGGTCTTTTCGTCCCAAAAATTTAATTTAGCTTTTTTACCAAAAAATAAAATTCATAAAATAAAAATAATAAAATAAATTTTTCATTTAATCATTCATTCCAGTCCTCAATTAAAAGACTAATTATTATGCTACCTTTGTACAGTCAGTATACTGCAGCCATTAAAATAATCATTGGGCAGAATTTATCTTTAATAAAACCTAAAAAAAATGTTTTTGATAAACAGTTGAAAATTAAATTTGTTGAATTCATATATTTTTATATAAAAAATATTACTAATAAAATCAATATTAAAATTATATAGAAATTATATAAATTATTAAAATAAAAATTTAAATTAAAAAAAATATTTATAAATAAATTTTATTATATTAATAACTTAATAAAAAATTTAAAAATTAATAAAAATTTTAAATATAACATTATAAAACAAAATAAAGATAATCCCTTATTATATATAAATTAAAATAATAATTTAAAAATTTTATTTAATCTTTTAAAACCAGATATAATTAAGATCGATTAGAATATATCTACTAAATAAAATTTTAATAAATTTATATTACAATTTGAATTAAATTTAATTTGAACTCTTAATTTCGGGAAAATTAAAAATTTATATTAAATTAAATTACCCTGATACAAAAGGTACTAAAAAATTTTAATAAACTTTTATAAATATTACTTTACAGTAAAATTATAAGAATAATTAAATAATACTAAATTACAAATTAATTACATTAAAAAAATTAATAATTTAAAATCAGAATAAATTAAAAAAATTTTCTAATTAACGTAAATAATTAGCTTTATATAAGCTATATTCTGAATTTTTTCTAACTTCACTTTCCAGTTAAGTTACTTTGTTACGACTTATCTCAATTAAATGAGAGCGACGGGCAATATGTACATAATTTAGTATAAAATTCAATTTTAGTAAAAACTAACATTTACTATTAAATTCATTTTCATTAATTTTATAGTAATTAAATTTAAAAAATTTAAAATTAAAGTAATTCCAACTTTCTTTATTAAAACTGCACCTTGACCTAATATAAAATTTACTAAAAAGATAGAAAATATTTTTATAAAACATTCCATAATATAGAGATATACAAATAATAATAAAGTATAAACTATCGTGGTTTATCAATTATAGTTTAAATTCCTCTAAGAAAATTAATTACCGCCAAATTCTTTGAGTTTTACAGAACTTAACTGTTAATATTCAAGTTAAAAGTTAAATTTTAAAATAATAGGGTATCTAATCCTAGTTTATAAAAAAAAATTATTTAAAGTTATTAAGAATAATAATTAAAAAAAAAATTTCACCTAAATTGTTTAATTTTAAATTCAAATAAATAAAAATTAAAAAACCTAAATTATTTATTTAAATATATTGTATAACCGCAATTGCTGGCACAATATTAATTTATTTTAAATAAATAACTTAATATAAATAAAAATAATTAATAATAATAATTACTGAAATATAATAATTAAATAATATACATATAATTTTTTTATTAAACAAAAATTTAAGCAAGAATAAAACTTATATATTTATATATATAAATATATAGTGTTTAATTTTTAAATTTACCCCCCTAATTATTAATAAGAAATTAATTCCAGGAGAGAAGAATTAATTACTTATTTAATATTATAAGTTAAATAATAACCAATATTACTCCAGGAGAGAAGAGAATATTATATAATACATATTATTATAATAAAATATATAGTAATTATTAATTAATATTTGTATAACAAATAAAATAAACCTTTCTTTTTTTTTTTTTTTTTTAAAAAAAGAAAGCTTTAATTAATATAAATAAATTTAATTGATAAGATTAGATATTTAATTATTATTTTTATTATTATTGAATATAAATTATTATTAATAAAATATTTATTATATATTAATTGTAAATTTATTTATTAATTAAATCTAGGACCTCTTCAGGTAAATAAAATATTTATTATATATTAATTATAAATTTATTTATTAATTAAATCTACCTCTTATTTATTAGAGGTAGATTTATTATTATATATTATATATATCATTATTAATAAAATATTTATTATATATTAATTGTAAATTTATTTATTAATTAAATCTACCTCTTATTTATTAGAGGTAGATTTATTATTATATATTATATATTATATATATTATTATTAATAAAATATTTATTATATATTAATTGTAAATTTATTTATTAATTAAATCTACCTCTTATTTATTAGAGGTAGATTTATTATTATATATTATATATTATATATATTATTATTAATAAAATATTTAATATATATAAATTATAAATTTATTTATTAAATAAATCTACCTCTTATTTATTAGAAGTAGATTTATTATTATATATAATATATAATATATATTATTATTAATAAAATATTTATTATATATTAATTGTAAATTTATTTATTAATTAAATCTACCTCTTATTTATTAGAGGTAGATTTATTATTATATATTATATATTATATATATTATTATTAATAAAATATTTATTATATAAACTTCAGATTTTATTTATTAATTAAATCTACCTCTTATTTATTAGAGGTAGATTTATTATTATATATTATATATTATATATATTATTATTAATAAAATATTTATTATATATTAATTGTAAATTTATTTATTAATTAAATCTACCTCTTATTTATTAGAGGTAGATTTATTATTATATATTATATATTATATATATTATTATTAATAAAATATTTATTATATATTATATATTATATATATTATTATTAATAAAATATTTATTATATATTAATTGTAAATTTATTTATTAATTAAATCTACCTCTTATATAATATATATGTATATTTTTTTATATAAGGCATAAATATTTGGATTTATTCAGAAAAAATTTTTTCACGTTTATTGTATGAACTATCATATTTAATCTATTCATACTCATATGTTAATTGCACATCGCTTAAAAAGTCCAAAACTAACAGAAAAAAAGTTTTTGGTTTTTTAGTGTTGAATTTTTCCAAGTAAAGCAGGTTATATTCAGAACCTAAATATAAACAAAAAATTACAAATAAAAGAGTTATAATAAATTTATTTATTAATTAAATCTACCTCTTATTTATTAGAGGTAGATTTATTATTATATATTATATATTATATATATTATTATTAATAAAATATTTATTATATAAACTTCAGATTAAAGTTGGTTATTTGAATATCATGATTTTGTTACAGATTTTCTTTATAAATTTAATAACTAGAATTTTTATAATAAAATGATAAAAGTAATTGAAATACTATATATATTTTTTTTTTATATAAA